ATTGTTGTCATAAGTATTTCTTAATTCTTTTTTTTCTTAAAAAAAAAAAAAAAAATAATGTGCCTACAGTAAAAGGACTAATCAGTTATTTCTTTCATCGCTCCAAACATGCCAATATTGGCACTAATGGTACGTAAATGTAACTCCTTGTTCAAACAACTATTCAGAGTTCCGAGCGCTCCTTGTAAAGCTTGTTGGAAAACCCGTTGTCGGACTTGATTAATTGCTCTTTGTTGTTCAAAATGAATGGTTTCATTTTTGTAATTTTCTAATTGATCCAAAGTCTTATAAGTTGAATTAATCAAATTGAATTTTTCTCGTTCTATCTCAGAGTATCCATTCACTCGAAACTGATCTGCTTCTATTTCTATTTTTCGTAACCGGGCCCGGGCTTTTTCCAGCCGTTCAATGGCCCCTCTCTGCAGTTCTTCTGAATTTCGAATACTATTCAAAATCCTCAGTTTGCGATTATCTAATAAATCACTTAATGAAAGTAGATTATCTTTCCATTCATCTCAAAACTTCGATGATCCCTTCCCGAACCAAACATGAATTTTTCGATTCATTTGGCTCTCCCACTCAATTACGTCAACTACTTATGTATGGGGGGGGTTCCCATATCTTTTTTTAATGTAATGAGCCTATCCTCTCCCTCTCTTCTCTATTCATATTCCAAAATGAATCTTGCGACTGATCCCTAATCCAAGAACAGAATATTCGGAGGACTCTTCTGACCAAATCAAAATATATAATTGTCAGCAAAGTTGTTTCTTTTTTTCTTCAAATCCAAAGAATTCTTCTTACTTTATATGGAGGTCATCGATTCAGCATAAATAAGGGTTGGTTGAAATACCTATTTTTCCAATATTTTCCAATCAAATTTCCAATACCAATAAAAGGCTCAAATCTTTTTATCAACATGAGTGTTTTATATCGAAAAAAAAAAGTCCAATAATTATTATTAATTATTCATTTATTAATTATTCATTTTGAAAACATTTCTATTCTATAGTAAAACATAGTAGTAGAAAGAGTACCGTGCTGTGTCTGGACTTCAAACTTTAGCTTTAACCATGTTAATGGTCCCACATTATTGGTTTGGTTAATAGAGAATCAAAATAGATTTACCAACAAATCACGAAATGCTATGGTTCTTAAATATGATTTGAAATTTATTCAGAAGTAATTCGCGGAATCATGCACCCTTTTCCCTTTGGTCCTAGTTATAACGAAAAAAAGTGCAGCTGGTTGGGTCCAGCCTATTCTTGAAATAAACAACTCGCACACACTCCCTTTCCAAAAAAGATCAATACACCAAGCACTACACTTAGATTTATTGGATTTGTTGCTAAAATATCGGTATTAAGCCCGAAACTCCCGGCGAATGGCCAGTTAACCAAAGAAACGAAAGAATCGGTTACATTTTTCATATGATCTCCTCTTTTAGATAGACTAAAAAAAAAAAAAGAACGCAGTTCTTTTTTTTTTTCTACGTAATATATATTTATTTAATTTATTTGTTTTTTTAGTAATTTACCTATTTCGAAACAGGGTCAAAAATTCGATTTCGAAATCCTTTCTTTGAATTGGCAATTGGGGATTCCCGATAAGAGGGATACTTATTAGTATTAGGGGCCGGGACTCCTGTCCATTGCAAAACCCCTCGTTTGTTGCAGCATCACTTAAAAAGAGGGTTTCCTTTAGACTAAGAAAGGGAAAGAAAAAGGCGAACTGGTATGCCTATCCTAATTCCCCATCCTCAAATCAGTCCTTCCAATTGGAGGAGTTAAATCTTGATAGAATTCAAAAAAGCCAGAAACACGGATATAATAAATAAGAGAAAAAAAATAAGTAAATTGCCCTTCCTATTTCTAGGATTAAACAAAAGGATTCGCAAATAAAAGTGCTAATGCTACAACCAGCCCATAAATTGTTAAAGCTTCCATAAAAGCCAGACTAAGCAATAAAGTACCTCGTATTTTTCCCTCTGCCTCGGGCTGTCTCGCGATCCCTTCTACTGCCTGGCCCGCAGCAGTACCTTGACCAACTCCAGGTCCAATAGAAGCAAGCCCAACAGCCAACCCAGCAGCAATAACGGAAGCGGCAGAAATCAGTGGATTCATGATAAGTCCCTCGCACTAAAATAAAGAAAAACTAAAGAAATCGTTAATGATACAATCGTCCAATAAATTATGACTTAATTATTCCGTCACTAGGATTCGCCCAGCCGAAGTAACTAAGAACTCCCAATTGGCGTAATAATAATATTATTATTGAACCATCAAAACTTTTTAGATATCTCTTTTTTAGTTTCGATCCACAGGCACAACACAGGATTTTTGTAAATCCATACGACTTTTGTTCTTCCATTTCTTTTTTCGGAACCCTTTTTTGAATTCTTCGTTCGTTTTCTTTCTTTCATCTCTTTATTTTTATTGATTCAATTCCCAGTCAAAGCATCAAAGCAAAGACGAAATCGAACAATTTCTAAATTTCTATTAGAATCCCTATCGAAATTCACAATAATCACAAGAGTAGGGTGGATTAGATATATCTTTAGTTCATATATAACTAGCAATATCTAATATCCCATATACATGTCTTTCTTACAGAACGTAAACCAACTATTAATATCTTAGACTCCAAGTATTCGTATCTTAAAGTCAATCGTATTCTCGAACCCCTTTTAAAACTCAAAAAATACACAAGAGTTGGCATTTGATTCCATATACCTAATTATGTACCCCTCGCCGAATCACCCCGTTTTTTATAAATCTCTTTTTTTTTTTTCTATTCCTTTTCGTTATCATTATCCACCAGGCTACAATCGAAATAGACGAATTCATTGGGGCGAATCATTGCATAGAACTAAATATCAGTATTTGATTGAGGTACGGCCATGCAATTTATTATATTAATATTCTCTTTTGGTCAATCGTTGAATTGAAGAATTGACTAAAAGCAACTAAAAGGGGAATTATTTTATAAAGCATCTTTCTTTTCTTTTTTTTTAATCACCCGCCTGTGATACTATAAGAATTTTTATTCAACTTATCACTCTTGGTATTTGCTATTCGAATTGAATGAACAAAAATGAACAAAACAATATAAAGAAAATATTAATTGGCGGGGAGAGGGGGGGATGATATAATAAGGCCAAAGAGGAATTTGAGGAAAAAGATCCTTTAGATCTCTTTCCTACAATTCCCCAATATCGTAATTTTTTTTCTACGACTCTTGATCGTATATGCGGTATTTGTAGATTTATGTTTGGATATGTATTTTTCCTAAGTAGAAGTATAAGTAGATTATCTTGAGTTACGCATCCATTGCCTTTGTTCTAAGCTACAAAAAAAGACTATTTCGAAAACGAGTCAATGATGTCCCTCCATAGATTCGCCTATATAAGCCGCAGCTAAAGTTGCAAAAATAAGAGCTTGAATACCGCTTGTAAATAATCCAAGGAACATGACGGGTATAGGAACCACTAAAGGTACTAAAGAAACAAGAACAACAACTACTAATTCATCGGCTAATATATTCCCAAAAAGTCGAAAACTAAGTGATAGAGGTTTTGTGAAATCTTCTAAAATGTTAATGGGTAAAAGAATTGGAGTCGGTTGAATGTATTTACTGAAATAGCCTAATCCCTTTTTGGAAAGACCCGCATAGAAGTATGCTATTGACGTGAGCAAAGCTAAAGCAACGGTAGTATTTATATCATTCGTGGGTGCGGCTAACTCCCCATGAGGTAACTCTATGATTTTCCAAGGTAAAAGAGCACCTGACCAATTAGAAACAAAAATAAAAAGAAACAGAGTTCCAATAAAGGGAACCCATGGGCCATATTCTTCTCCAATCTGAGTTTTGCTCACGTCTCGAATGAATTCAAGGACATATTCGAAGAAATTTTGAGTGGCAGTCGGAACGGTTTGTGGATTCCGAACGGCTATAAAGGCTGAACCTAATAAGATAGCAATTACAACCCAAGAAGTAATAAGTACTTGGGCATGGACCTGGAACCCACCTATTTGCCAATAGAAATGTTGGCCTACTTCCACACCGGATATATCGTATAACCCCCTTAGTGTATTCATGGAACATGATAGAACATTCATATTGCCCTCTGACCGAAATAGAAATTTAAAAAGAATTATTTTGATTCAACCATCTTCTTTTCGACTTGTCTACTTGAATTGTATATTTTGAATATCTGCTAATTGCATAATATCCACCAGGTTTGTCTCTTTTCTTTTGTGCAATTCAGGAATAGTACCCAATCCATAAATCTATGGAGTTACCAAAATAATTTATTTATCTTATTATTAATCAAGGATTTCGTATATAGCTAGAGCGACCCTCACAAATTGCGAATACTAATTTGTTAAGAATTAATCGGATTGAGGCTATAGCGTCATCGTTTGCTGGAATCGAAATATCTGCGAGATCGGGGTCACAATTTGTATCGATTAAACAAATTGTTGGAATTCCCAAAGTGATACATTCTCGAAGAGCCGTATATTCTTCTTGCTGATCAACGACGATTACAATATCGGGTACCCTCGTCATATATTTAATCCCGCCCAGATACGTTTGCAGACGCGATAATTGTCTCTTCAAAATAGCGGCATCCCTTTTGGGAAGACTGTCGAGTCTCCCCCCTTTTTGTTCCGTTCTCAAATCCCTGAACTTGTGAAGTCGCGTTTCTGTAGTGGACCAATTGGTTAACATACCGCCGAGCCATTTTTGATTAACATAATGGCACCGAGCCCTTATTGCAGCTCGCGCGACTAAATCAGCTGCTTTATTTTTAGTACCAACAATTAAGAATTGTTTTCCCCTACTTGCTGCATCAAAAACTAAATCACAAGCTTCTGATAAAAACCGAGCAGTTCGAGTCAGATTTGTAATATGAATACCTTTATGTTTTGCAGATATATAAGGTGCCATTCTAGGATTCCATTTCCGAGTACCATGACCAAAATGAATTCCTGCTTCCATCATCTCTTCCAAATGGATGTTCCAATACCTTCTTGCCATTTCTCCCCCACTTCCTCTTTTTTTTTTAAGAGACGAGGCGCCCTGAAATAAATAATTGTTCCGAGGGAACCTTCTCTTCTACCAGAGAGTGACCATTGATACACGACCCAGGCCATTCATTACTTTCTATTCATTATTATCCTTCGTTCTATTCATTATTATCTTTCTTTTCGTACCATTAAAAAATCAAATGATCACAAATAGTTAAAAGAATTCGCTCCTAGGACTCATTAAACCCTCTAAGCAATTGTGCTCTGATGTATCATGGAAAGTCGTTGAAATGCACGAGTCAAATAATTCTCTGTGGTGTAAGAAAATATCTCTCATTTCCCCCCCGAATAAATTCCCTTTTTGTCTTTCCAAAAGAATGTTGTTATGCTGCCTTGAACAGTGGACTAATCCTTTGAATCCGGTACCGACTGGTATTATCCCCCCCAGAACAACGTTTTCTTTCAGGCCTTTCAACCAATCGATACGACCTCGGAGAGCAGCTTTTGCTAAAACTCGCGTGGTTTCTTGAAAACTTGCTTCGGATATAAAACTTTGAGTATTCAGAGACGCTCTCGTTATTCCCAATAAGATAGCTCGATAACAGATCACTTCTTCCAAAGCGCGCCCCATTCGTTCCGCTCGTAACAATCCAATCAGTTCGCCGGGTAAAAAAATATTAGACATTCCATCTTCGGAAACTAAAACTTTTGATGTTATTTGACGTACAATAATTTCTATATGCCTATTATGGATCTGCACCCCCTGCGATCGATAAACCTTTTGGATCTTATTAACCAAAGAGATACGACTTTGCACTATAGTTAGCTCAGCACCAATCAAGAATCCCCAGGGAATCCCAAGAATTCTTGTTATACTCGCGTTCCAACCCTCAACTCTCTTTTCTAGGTTCATCGATATTGAATCAAGCGAACGCACTTCTAACACCTGTTCTACTTTTGGAAGACCCTGCGTTATATCACCAGATCTCGATTTTTCATATATAAATGTAACTAATGTATCCCCTTCGTAAAGGATTGCTCCATAATGCCCATGAACAGTTGCTCCAGGAGTAGCCAAATAAGGCTTAGCTGATCGTATTACTACAGAGTTAACTTGAACAATTAAAACTTGACCGGATTTTAGGTATGGTCCCCTTTTGGTTATACGTACATTTTCACAAAGAAACTGCCCAAGACTAATTATCGGGGACATTTCCTCACAATAATTAGGCTGGAGAAAATACCAATTCAAATTAAATGGATTCAAAAGGATCTTACTATCTGTATCAGGATTATAAATTTCCCCGGTTTCGTCCATTAAATAATATTTAAGTACTTGAAAAGGCTGTTTTAAATTGTCAAGTTTCAAATATTTAGTTACCGAGATATGATTATGAGTTATTAAATAGTAAAATGAATAAAAATTCGCAATTTGAAGGAATGTTCCTAAGGGTCCCAACGAAGTCTTAATTGGAGTTAGCGAATCTTTTTGAATTGGAATTGATTGTTTTATCACATTGTGATATTTTACATCGTTCAATGGACCCATTCGAAAATAATTAGATGATGATAAAATTATCAAAACTTGGCATTCCTTATTTTTATTCAACAACGTACGAATAGTTCCTTGATTTTGTCTAAGCGATTGTTCAACCCCTGCCTTGCCAAACACGGAATAAAACGGATTGCTATTGGTGCGAGCTGAACCATTATCAGAAATTAATCCTGAACCCGACGGATGATCCCTTTTTCTGAGATACGAAATATTGGATTTCACTAAGTTGATTCTTAGGAAATTTCGAATCAGACCATTTGTACGTACTTCAACAAAGGAAGCACAAACCTCTTCGACGGAAGAACTTTTGTTGTCTTGGTCCCAATTCAACACTAAACACGTCCGAACTAATTGAAGACTTGTATCAGAAATTCCCCCAGCGGCTTTGCCCTTCCCATAAAGGACATAATTGACAACTCGAAATTGCATATTATCCTTTTCCCGCAGCGGATCCTGGGGAAAGAGTGTTGCTAAATTTATACCGTTCGCTATTTCATATGTGACTACGGGTCGAACCAAAACAAAAGACTTTTTCTTTGTAGGTGTGATCCGTTGAACATAGATCCACTTTTTCAATTTTTTTGATTCCTTAGTGGCTTCCTTAAGTTTTGTTTTTTCACTTTCTGGCGGTATCAGGATGCCACTGTGTCGGGATATCTTATCTATCTCTCCGGGAAAATGGATATCTCCCGAAAATATTTTTAGTTCAACCCCTCCCCTTTTTCTCTCCATTCGGACCAATCCGCCCACCCGGCTTCGTATATTTAAAGTGATTTGTGTGTCTACTCCAATGATACTATTATTCCGTACCATTAGGTAAGAAGATTCGGGAAAAATATGCACTTCCTCCGGAATGAAAAAAAGGCGATCTATTTTCATTTGGTATTTTGGCTTAATTTTTTTGAGTCCTCGATACTCAATCAAGTCCTCTTTTTTAACGATTGAATGCGCCCCCAGAGTCCCCCATTTAGTAATTCCGGAACTCTTTCTTCTGTATCGAGGATCGTCGAAATAAGCAAGAATACTATTTCTACGGAAAATACCCCTTACGGGTATTTCAATCGAGATACCTGAATGGGGCATTAGCTCTTTCTCTTGCTCTTGAATCGAGTGGAATGGAATAAGAAATCCATTTCTTTGCCTTTTTGCCAATAAATCCGAATTTGCGTGGAGAATTGCAGGATGGATGAGATTACAATGACCAGTACTTATGATTCTATTAAATCCCGAATAATCAGACATCTCAAGAATTCGACCTTTTTTTTTAGCAGAAAAATCAGAACTAAAAAATTTGTGTCCCGTTTGATCATTATTCACTGAGAGCGAGAGGCTAGAAATCTCTCTTCGTTCGACAGAAAGAGAATGAATATTCATTTGATCTTGATCCTTGTGGAGTGAAAAAGAAACTACACTAGATCTGCGTGAACCCCCCGACAATATCCATAAATGGCTTGTTTTTGGCAAGAGGTGGACATTACTATATGTAAATTCGGGTGCATGGTACACATCAGTACTCCAGTGCATTTCTCCCTCTGAATCAGAATAAATATGTTTTCGAACCCTCTCTTTAAAATTCAAAGTGTATGCTCCCGCCCGAATCTCAGCAATCACTTGTTCTGATTCGACATATTGATCATTTTGAACTAAAAGAAAACTTTTTGGTGGAATAGTCACATTGTGCATAATATCTTCACCCTCAATAATTACATCCAAATCTATAGAACATAGAAAAGCCGGATGCCCGTGACGTGTGCGCGTGGGATGAACCAAATCCTCATTGAATTTGATTTTACCATTAGAAGGGGCTCGTACATGTTCTGCAGTGCCCCCCGTAAATACGCCGCCGGTATGAAAAGTTCTTAATGTTAGTTGAGTCCCTGGTTCTCCAATAGATTGACCCGCAATAATACCTACGGCTTCCCCCAATTCAACCAGGTCACCATGAGTCGGACTCCGACCATAACATAATCGACAGATCCACGATGTACTCCTACAAGTAAAGGGGGTTCGAATAGATATTGCTTGTGTTCGAAGGGTTATGAGTCGATTGACAAGTCCAATCCCAATATCTTGATTTCTAATGGCAATGGATCGCTGGCCCATATATATATCGTCCGCTAATACACGACCAATTAATGTTTGGCTAAAAACCCTTTCCGACATCATCCTATTTTGATTTTGAGGACTCACAGAAATTCCTCGGACAGTGCCACAATCTGTTCTACGTACAATAATGTGTTGAACTACTTCAACAAGTCTGCGCGTAAGATATCCAGCATCTGATGTTCGGACAGCGGTATCGACAACCCCCTTGCGGGCTCCATAGCAAGAAATGATATATTCTGTTAAAGAAAGCCCTTCGCGTAAATTACTTTGAATGGGTAAATCAATCATTTGCCCTTGGGGATCAGACATTAATCCTCTCATACCCACCAATTGGTGTACTTGAGATGCATTTCCTCTAGCCCCCGAAAAAGACATTATATGGACTGGATTAAAAGGCTCAGTCATCCTAAAATTAGGATTCATTTCTTGTCGCAAATATTCACTTGTAGCATACCATATCTCAATGGATTGTCGTAGTTTTTCTATCGCGTGTACATTCCCATAATGATAGTGTTTTTCCAAAATAAAACTTTGTTGTTCAGCATCTTGGACTAGCCATCGCTTAGAAGGTATCGTTAAAAGATCATCAATGCCTAATGAAATAGATGTAGCAGTGGCTTGCTGGAACCCCAGGGTCTTTACTTGATCCAGGATGTGGGATGTATATGCCATTCCGAAGTGATCTATTAACCTGCTAATAAGTCGTTTAATGGCAGTTCCATCTATCATTTTATTGTGAAAGACCAGACTCACCCGTTCTGCCATAAGTACCTCCGTATTCCGCTGAGTAGGATTCGCCAATGGATTTTAGTCAATGAGTGGAAAACTTCCTTTTCTCGATCTTGATTCGCGTAGAAAGGTCAGCAATGGTGGTCATACTTGAACCGGAAAGGCCCAAGGAGTCGTAGAATTACTTAGTTTAGACACCAGATGATTAGGTACCATATGAGCAGGCCCGGCAAAACCCTTGTATAGCTTCTTCGATTTCTCGATAAAGAGAAATATGGCCCACGGTGGTTCGAATGTATATAGAAAGAATTTCTTTTTTTACACTTCGTACTATTAGATAATGCCCATAAATCTCATGAGAGGTACCCAAAGATTCATAGTGAACTTCGATGGGAGCTTCCCTTGAAGCAATAAGGCGTTGATCTAATCGCCACCGAAGCCACAACGGACTATCTAAATTGATTCTTTTCTGCCGATAAGCTCCAATTGCATCATAGGAATTACAAAAAAGGGGTTCTTTCGTATACGTATAGCTATTATCGTCAATTCTTTCATCTGGATAATTTCTTCGATTCCATGT